AATTCCTTTCGGGTCGAAAACGCGGGCTGCTGGTGGGGCTGTGCCCATTCTCCCTCCTCTTCCACTTTACAACCGGAATAAGGAACCTTAGAATTCACCCTACCTGTCGATGAAAAAATGGGATTTGAGAGGACCACCAGCTAGCGGATCAGAAATTTTTTTATGGAATGTCCTACTATTTATTGCCCGAGCTTTCCGATCAACCGATCCCCTATTTCAGGGACATCCCCTTGTTAGGTAGGGCCAGGGATCACTAATTAGTCGAATGAGCCCATCCCTCTGGCCTATCATTTATTGGTCGATCCGGCTGGCGGCTCCTGCATCTCCACGGGGGGCCCTTCATACAAGTTTGTTGCTAGGAGTCCCTCTAGTCGAATCAATAATCAATAGAAGTTTACTGACCTGGCTCTTCAATCGACGATCTACTGCTCCCTCTTAGTTGCAGATGCCCATGCTTTGATTCGAAAGCCCTAGCCAGTGATGAATCCCCAGTAAGATCGGAGTATTGAATTTATCCTCCCTTCAGTCCTGTTTGAACCCGTCCCAGCAACGACCACCTTCCTACTGCAAGGTGAGGCTCTGCCCTTCCCCTAGAATCCACTCCGGGTCGGAGGAGCTGCTAGTCCAACTTCTTGAGCAGCCGAGATATTGAACAACGAACATTGAATTCCTTGCCTCACCCTGAGATGAGAGGGGAGGTTGATTTGCCTCGAATCCTGGACCTGATCTTTAATCCTACACCGGTTAATGATGCGATGGGAGAAGTTTTTTTTTCATTTTTTCATCAACGCTGGCCCAGTCGAGGCTCGTCCATGCCCAATCCCAACGGGCAAACCTTCGATCCGCCCCTAGCTCTATAATCCACCCGTCTTCCCCAGTCCCGGAAAGCCCCCCGGCCTAGCCCTCTTTCTCAACTCGAGTCTTAAGCTCAGCGGCTTTCATCGTTGACGAGCACCTGCGCTAATAAGACAAAGAAGTGGGGAGTCTATGCCTTGAATGAATCAGTAACAACGAATTAGTGGAATGAGAGATCAAGAGACGTATAGGGGGGGGGCCTATCAATCATTGGTGGACCTTCCCTTGAACCGGTCACGGAGCTCTCAACGGAGTTGTTTAGGTTCTGGAATTCCATCTCTAGTTGGGGGTTTCGGTTCGAAGGTTATAAAACGTGGTGCGGGTTCATCTCTCTCGACCAGTTCCGGTTCAAGGGAAGGGTGATCGAGGGGACCGGACTTTAGATCTCTTTCTTCTCTATGGCGGGAGGTTTTTTTCGTATCAAGAGTGTGTTGGGGAGGCCGGGGAAGGCGGATTGGATCGAGAGGCGATGCCTATGCCTCTTCTTTATCGATAGGATTCCCATCATTTGCAGTCTCCGGCGAAGGAGACAAGAGCGAGGCACCGAACATGTTCTATCACCTTCGGTGTCTCCATCCGTCATTAGTAATCTCAATCCGCTTTTCCTATTCACTAGCACACTGCGCGCTACAACCAGCAGCCCCTTTACTAGTAAGGTAAAACGCTAGCGCGCAACGGCTGAAAAGCCGGCAACTTGTTAGGAGTAGGTTTTGGCTTGCCCCTTTCTTATTATTAGTAAGATAGGTTTGGAACCCTATACAAGGGGCTGCTTGCTGCTCGCCCCTATCTCTAAAGGGGCTTATGCACTCCACTCGTTACCACTAAATGACGAAGCCAGGAGCGGAAGGAGGGACTTGAACCCTCAACCTCAGCCTTGGCAAGGCTATGCTCTACCATTAAGCTATTTCCGCCAGCTACGGTAGTGGCGAAGCACTACTGAGCAATTCACGTATCACTTGATACGGACGACTTCTGTTTTTCCGCCGGACCACACTCTTGACTTCCGATCGAGCTACGAGCATGAGTAGGTAGGCGGCTAGGGGGGGGGGGCTGGGAAGGAAGGGCCCCCCCTTTTTTGCTTCGCGCCAGATGAGATGATGATTAGTGGGTCAGGTCCAGTGTGTGCTCTTGATCACAATAATAAAATGAAAGGGAAGGGGCTGGGCTGCCCTTTCAATCAATCTCCGGCCGCTCAGTGCTGCTATTGGTGCGAGTTGTAAGGAGTCTTGGTCTCGAGCTGGGTGGGGCGTGATTTCATTCTCGTAACGGGAGTGAGTGCACCGCAAGACCAGACAAGCGACTCCCTCGCCTCGCAGCGGCGGCGTCTGTCTTTTAAGTTAAGTCATTTCCTAAGACGGCTCCTCTTATTCTACGATAATCCAAGCAGCAGCTCCGCGGGTCCGCTCGGAACCAGTCGATTCCTGAGCCATTCGTTCTCCCCTCTCGGTTGGCGTTTGCCAGCCACTAGAGCAAGTAAGAGAACCTGCAGTGAATGCACTTAAAGGACCACAGATTTTGACCGGATTGTACACCTTTGTGTCTGGCTATGTATATGAATGTGCATAAAGAAGGGACGGGGCATCTCTCCCCCCCTTTTTTTTTGGGGGGGGGGAATAAGATGCAGCGGCACCTCACGAACTTCTTACTGGGGCAGCACCATCCTATAGGCGCGAGTGTTTGGATGCACGTGTTTTGCCTGCGCAGTTAAGAGAAAAATTGTCCCCAAGGTAGTTTACTTGCTTACTTGTTAGAGTAAGTCAACCCCTTGTGTCTTTCTTGGATATGCTCAGCCCAGGTATAGATGCTATGCCGTGAAATCCAAGAGACTCGATGTATCCTTAGCGCTTCACACTAAGCAAGTAAACTACCTTCAAGAATATTGAGTCGAAGAATAAGTTTCTATTCAGCCTCCTCCAACTCCAGGCTTCTCTTCTCCTAGGCTTGGTATGGTATGCAAGCTCAAGAAAGCGATTTACGTTACGGCCCCCGACAAGCTAAAGCAGGCACCAAGAGCTAAGAAGGGGCCTGGTTTCATAAATTTAGCTCGTTTCTCACTGCTTCATTTTTGACCACTGTAGCCGTGCGGATTCTTCCATGTTTGTTCGCCGACGTCACGGTCGTTGCCTCATCCTTCTTTTATACACGTTGACGACAACATTCTCACCGGGAATGATTCTTCTCTTTTATTTGATTTCATCAAGGTAGCTTGGCAACCAATTTGTCTCTTTCATCCGCCGCATTACTTTCTCGGCATGGAGGTATCTCGCTCCACCTCTGGACTCCCCCTAACCCAAACAAAGTATACTTTTTAATTCTTATCTCGTCCATCCTGCCCTGCGCTACGCCTATATCTCCAGGTGCCGCGTTATCCGAAAAAAAAATAAATAAAGGCAGGCTGCTCTGACGACCGACGCTCTACCTCGGGCTTTTGTTCTTGGTCGGAATCTAATTTCCTGGAGCGCTAAGAAGCAGCCCCTTACTCTAACAAGTAAGCAAGTAAACTACCTTTCGGAAGAAAATATGATGTGAGGACCCGATCCACCAACTATCTGAAATGTTGGCAAACAGGGCCATAGTAGTGACCAACACTACCTTTTCCTGATCATCATGGCTTTTTCCCTTTGCCCTTCTTTTATGGGAACTCAAAACTCAAGTGACCTTTCTTCTTGCAGGACCACTCTATGTTTTTCAGGTCCTTCCGCGCTCACTTTGTGCTTTTTCTTCTTTTGAAACATATTCTTTTGCGCAGCATTAGTCTTTTCAGACTGCTGTTCAAATTTCTTTTCAGCTTCTGCCTAAAGAAAATGGTCAGATCAATCATAGTTAAAGGAGGAGTTTCACGGGAGAGAGTGGTTGTCAAAGACTCAAACGACTTCAGCAGACTTCCCGGTCACTGATCACGATCAGTCATTTTTACTCTCACTGCTACAAATTCTTTTTTAATCTTCTCCATCTTGTCTAAGTGCTGAGACACGCTCGTCCCCTCTTGCATCTTGCTTGGAAAAAACCGTTGCCGAAGAAACTTCATGTTTACCATTGTCACTGACTCATACATTCTCTGTGGAGTCTCCCGGATTTCTCATGCAGACTCAATGTCTCCCACTGAAACTAGTACCTTATCCTTGACCACCATTAGCACAGCTTCGAAGAATAACTTTTTTTACTGTCTACAACTATGGATGCTGTTCATATGCTTTCTTTTGTTGTTTGGCTACAACAACATCAACTTGATTGAAGAAGCCATTAGCGCCAGATCTGCGGGCTTCTCTTTTCTCAAGAATGAAAAAAAAAGATCCTGTTCTTTGAGAAGCAACTGCATTCTCATCTTCCAAACATCTACGTTTAGAGGTTCCATTTTGCGATGCTTGACAATCGTATGCGTTAATGCAGTAATCATATCAGCAACTATAGATCCAGAAGATTGTATCGCTACCATATCCGCACAAGCTGGGCTCTCATACCAGATGATAACAATCTTTAGCTGAAAGAAAGACAAAATTTCTAGGAATGTGCAGAGCTGAGACCTGCTGTTGTTGAGTGGCAGCAAATGAGAAAGACATATAGTTTGATTCGAAAAACTATTATATATAATATAAAATATAAATAAGTATAAGTAAAGTTTAAAATATGAAAATAGAAAACTCTTTGAGATCACTCCACTCTCTCTCTCGCGCCTTTCTTCAGCTTGTTCCTGTTCGTCTATTCGGGACGGGCAGGCAGCCCACATACATGAAGAGAAGAAGAGAGAGGGGGGGTTACTTGCTTGGTGCTTGCGCTAAGCAAGGCGGTCGAAGAAGGCCGCAAGTGGAAGCAACCGATGCTTTGGTCATTCAGTTGACTCCTTGCTGCCAGTCCGTGCTTGCTGTCATGCTGGCAAAAGCAGGGGTTTCGGCCGGTTTTACCTACTATTGGATTTGAACCAATGACTCTCGCCGTATGAAAGCGATACTCTAACCGCTGAGTCAAGTAGGTCAAGCTGAGTCAAGTCAGAGAAAATAGACCCATATAAGAGAAAGCCGCGCAACCAGAGTTCCCCTTACTATACAAGGGGGGGGGCGGAGCGTTAAGAAAGAGAAAGCGTTATCACTATACGAAATGAAGCAGCGGCTAGCACGCTAAGATCAACCACTTGGAGAACGTGAAGCCTTTTTTCTCGGTCGTCTGTCTTAATATAAGTGGATTCCGATTCATGCGGTCGTTCTCTGCGGCATTGGTGTTTTCACTCCCCACTCTCCACCATAACAAAAAGTTTCCACTATATCTCAGGAGTAGTCAAAGGAAGTACGGCGGGTCCGAGTAGGAAAAAAGAAACTAATAAGAAGTAGGGCATACAACAATGGATCAATTCATTCAACAAGATCCGTTCGGATCGGACCAGGATGAATGGGATTGGTCTGACCCCTCGCTCAGATGTAAGACTCCCGCCGCCGACAGATGTCCCATGCCACGTTTCGTGAACAGCTATGCCCGAGAATTAATGAATTGTGATATAGCGCCGAATAAGCCACAGCTCTATTCCCGACTCTAAATCTATAAAGGACTTTAAGGGAGAGAAAAGAGGGGGCCCTTTACCATAATCCTGCTGCCTCGGGACGACTGCACGTTACATCATAGCAGCACGACCAAATGAAGGCGGAACCCCCTTGTATAGGTTGGGCGTTCCTGCGCACCCGGCATCCTGCAAGAAAAGGCCCCTTACTATAGAACAAAGCAAGGGATTGAGCTGCGCGAAAGCCATTGCGTGTTAGCGCATCCGTTTTCTTGCTCGTTAGCGCTTTCAATAAGGACGTTTAGGCTTTACTAATAGAATATATAGGGCTTTTCAGCTTACTCTGCTACAGCGGACCGTTAGCAGGGTGCCGCGGTTTGTGGGCTTGAAGGACTTTTAGCGCCGTGACAAGTGGTATCAGAGCCAAAGGTTAGGCCAAGCCATGGCTAGTGGGAAGAACCCGTAGGCTAGTGCCGTCGAAGAGGCTCGACGGGAGCGGACTCGTAATCGTGTGGACGCCTTGCTACACAACTGAAGGGACAGATTTCAAGCGAGCGGGTTGCTTCTCTGGAGAAAGATGGGCTGGTTAGGCGGACCATGATGGAAGGCCAAGGACGGGGGGTCGTGGAAGTGCTTCGAGCTTTACTAATAGATAGGGGTGGCAAGCTTTAGAGAGTAGGGGCTAGGTCCCTATACTACAGAAGGCCGTAAGCAGTGGCTCGACGGCGAATCAAGCGAAACCAAAGGCATTCGTTGGCACCCGAGATGCTAAGGATCGAAGACCTTTGGGATATGGAACAGCACTTTAAGGCTGTTCGTGCCCCTTTACCAAGTCACAATGGCAACAATGTATCTCTCCGGGGATGTGAAGCTGTGGTGGCGGACGCGATATGAGGACGTGCTGGAGTGGAGGGCCGTTGCGAGATCAACGCCTGGGGGAGGAACTAAATGGAGAGCTCAAGGAAGGGAGCAGTTCCTGCCTGGGAACGCAGCATGGCTCGCACGAGAGTCCCTAATGCGGACCGGCACTGTTCGAGAAAATCAAAGCAGACCATGGGGGACTGACCCGAGCTATAGACAAAGAAGGACTTTGATAGATAGAATAAGGCACTCAGACATCAAAAAGAGGGCTACTTCACTATGAATGGTAACATATGAATTGAAACTAATGCGACGGGTGTCAATTACCAAAAGCGACTCGACCACTAACTCAGTCCCGCGGGTAACACAAGGCCGAAGATGGATGCGAAGAATATTTGAAACCGCTCTCGAACCATCACACGGATTCCGATCCAACTGCCCATGATATGGTAAGAACGAAATGGAAAGGCAAAAAAACGATTCTATGCGCAGACGTGAAAGCTCTATCGATAGAAGCATTCTAGCCTATTTTGATTTAGAGAGGAGCGATTCCCTCGTCTGAGAACCGCCATTCCCGCACTATTCCTCCCCACTAAAAAGATTGATAATCTCGATAACCAAAACAAAAATGCAGAAGTGAGCGTACCCCACTCCTCTCTCCCCCCTTTTTAGCCAACCCCATTTTTCACCTTTGAATTAGTCAAAGCCAAAAATCTGATAAATAGAAGGAAAGGAGATCGGAAAGATACGCGGACGACTTGACTATAGTATAGGTCGGATGTTTTCGTGAGCAGTAAGCAGCAGATCTCCCCTTATTTTTTTTGGGGAAAGCTGGTGGCCGCGTGTGAATTCTTTCAAGGCAAGGGGCGGCCTGATTCGACATTGTTGTTTACTCTGATCCGGTCGAGGTGGTTTTCGTTTACCAGCGCGTAGGTGGTCTAAGTTCCTATGACCGAGTCTTTCTGGCCCCTGTGAACATCTTTTATTAATGTATTAAAGAGGGCCTCTCTAACCGGTGAAAAGTGGTGGGTGTCCACTAACGGCCATTCCTGGCTCGGCTCCGATAACGCAATTCCGGGAGGAGTCGGTAGTTGGGCACTGGATCCCTTTGGACCTGGAGAACGTGTGACGCTGGGTCGGGGTTTGGTGAACCAACTGGTCGCTCCTCTAGTTGAAGTATCGGGCCCCTTTTTCGTTGCCTAGGTTACACCTTCGGAATACCCCAAAAGGGAATTTTGCTCTACTTCCCTCAATCTTCACTTTACGCCACGCCGACTCCCCTTTCGTCATAAGGC